GCTAACGTAGCTTAAATTAAAGCATAACACTGAAGATGTTAAGATGAACCCTAGAAAGTTCCGCAAGCACAAAGGCTTGGTCCTGACTTTATTATCAGCTTTAGCCAAACTTACACATGCAAGTATCCGCGCCCCTGTGAGAATGCCCTACTGTTCCCCGCCCGGGAACAAGGAGCTGGTATCAGGCACTACCCTATTAAGCCCATGACGCCTTGCTTAGCCACACCCTCAAGGGAACTCAGCAGTGATAAACATTAAGCCATAAGTGAAAACTTGACTTAGTTAAAGCTAAGAGGGTCGGTAAAACTCGTGCCAGCCACCGCGGTTATACGAGAGACTCAAGCTGACAAACACCGGCGTAAAGCGTGGTTAAGCTAAAAATTTGCTAAAGTCAAACACCTTCAAGACTGTTATACGTACCCGAAGGCAGGAAGCACAACCACGAAAGTGACTTTAACTAAGCTGAATCCACGAAAGCTAAGGAACAAACTGGGATTAGATACCCCACTATGCCTAGCCCTAAACATTGATGGTACAACACAACCACCATCCGCCCGGGTACTACGAGCAATAGCTTAAAACCCAAAGGACTTGGCGGTGCTTTAGATCCACCTAGAGGAGCCTGTTCTAGAACCGATAACCCCCGTTCAACCTCACCTCTTCTTGTTTAACCCGCCTATATACCGCCGTCGTCAGCTTACCCTCTGAGGGATTAGTAGTAAGCAAAAGTGGCACAGCCCAAAACGTCAGGTCGAGGTGTAGCGAATGTAGAGGAAAGAAATGGGCTACATTCGCTGCCACAGCGAATACGAATGATGCACTGAAACACACATCTGAAGGAGGATTTAGCAGTAAGCTGGAAATAGAGCGTCCCGCTGAAACTGGCCCTGAAGCGCGCACACACCGCCCGTCACTCTCCCCAAAACCACCAACCAATTAATTAAACCCTAATAGCCACAAAGGGGAGGCAAGTCGTAACATGGTAAGTGTACCGGAAGGTGCACTTGGAAAAATCAGAGCGTGGCTAAGATAGAAAAGCATCTCCCTTACACTGAGAAGTCACCCGTGCAAGTCGGGTCGCCCTGACGCCCAACAGCTAGCCCAAAAAACCAACACCAACAAACCCTTATTAATAACCCCTAAGTACCCCAGTATTTAATTTAACAAACCATTTTTCCTCCCTAGTATAGGTGATAGAAAAGGACAAACGGCGCAATAGAGAAAGTACCGCAAGGGAACGCTGAAAGAGAAATGAAATAAACCAGTAAAGCCAAAGAAAGCAGAGATTAAAACTCGTACCTTTTGCATCATGATTTAGCGAGTGTACCTCAAGCAAAGAGAACTTTAGTTTGACATCCCGAAACTGCGTGAGCTACTCCAGGACAGCCTATTAATAGGGCACACCCGTCTCTGTGGTAAAAGAGTGGGAAGAGCTTTGAGTAGAGGTGATAAACCTACCGAACCTAGTTATAGCTGGTTGTCCAAGAAATGAATAGAAGTTCAGCCTCTTGGCTTCTCTCTTCACATTGGCTTAACCCCCACTGATACTCTGAGAAAACCAAGAGAGTTAGTCAAAGGGGGTACAGCCCCTTTGAATAAAGATACAACTTTGTCAGGAGGGTAAGGATCATAATAACTAAAGCTAGATGTTTGGGTGGGCCTAAAAGCAGCCACCCCCTTGGAAAGCGTTAAAGCTCAAACATGCAAGCCCCCCTTCTTATCCTGATCACTAAATCTCATCCCCCTAATTATACTGGACCGTCCCATGCCCCCATTGGAACGAATATGCTAATATGAGTAATAAGAGAGCCAAAGGCTCTCTCCCTGCACACGTGTACGTCGGAACGGACATCCCGCCGACAATTAACGACCCCAAGTAAAGAGGGCCTTGGATCATAAATTAAACAACCAGAAGAACATCCAGAAACTAACCGTTAACCCCACACAGGTGTGCCCCCCGGGAAAGACTAAAGGAAAGAGAAGGAACTCGGCAAACACATAAAGCCTCGCCTGTTTACCAAAAACATCGCCTCTTGTAAAACTTAAAAATAAGAGGTCCCGCCTGCCCTGTGACTATTTGTTTAACGGCCGCGGTATTTTGACCGTGCGAAGGTAGCGCAATCACTTGTCTTTTAAATGAAGACCCGTATGAATGGCATAACGAGGGCTTAGCTGTCTCCTCTTTCGAGTCAATGAAATTGATCTCCCCGTGCAGAAGCGGGGATAAAAACATAAGACGAGAAGACCCTATGGAGCTTTAGACACGAAAGCAGCCCACGTTAAACACCCACAATAATGGCCTAAACTAAGTGGACTCTGCCCTAATGTCTTTGGTTGGGGCGACCGCGGGGAATTAAAGAACCCCCACGTGGAATGGGAATACCTTCCTACAACTAAGAGCTACAGCTCTAAGAAACAGAACTTCTGACCAGCAAGATCCGGCACTGCCGATCAACGGACCGAGTTACCCTAGGGATAACAGCGCAATCCTCTTTTAGAGCCCATATCGACAAGGGGGTTTACGACCTCGATGTTGGATCAGGACATCCTAATGGTGCAGCCGCTATTAAGGGTTCGTTTGTTCAACGATTAAAGTCCTACGTGATCTGAGTTCAGACCGGAGTAATCCAGGTCAGTTTCTATCTATGCTATGATCTTTTCTAGTACGAAAGGACCGAAAAGAAGAGGCCCATGCCAGAGGCACGCCTCCCCCCCACCTAGTGAAAACAACTAAAATAGGCAATAGGGCATGCCCCTATGCCTGAGAAAAAGGCATGTTGAAGTGGCAGAGCCCGGTAATTGCAAAAGGCCTAAGCCCTTTCGACAGAGGTCCAAATCCTCTCCTCAACTATGATATCTGCCCTAATTACACACATTGTTAACCCCTTAACCTTTATTGTTCCAGTTCTCTTGGCCGTCGCTTTTCTTACTCTACTAGAACGAAAAGTACTTGGCTACATGCAACTGCGAAAGGGCCCAAACGTCGTGGGGCCTTACGGGCTTCTGCAGCCCATCGCAGACGGCCTAAAACTCTTTACCAAAGAACCCGTTCGACCATCGACTTCCTCCCCAGTCCTGTTCCTTCTTGCCCCCATACTAGCGCTTACCCTGGCCCTTACTCTATGAGCCCCCATCCCCCTCCCATACCCTGTTCTTGACCTCAACCTGGGCATTCTATTCATCCTAGCCCTTTCCAGCCTTGCAGTTTATTCTATTCTCGGCTCTGGCTGAGCATCCAACTCTAAGTACGCCTTAATTGGAGCCTTACGGGCAGTAGCCCAAACCATCTCCTACGAAGTTAGCCTGGGTCTCATCCTTCTCAATATCATTATTTTTACGGGTGGGTTTACCCTCCACACATTTAGTGTAGCCCAAGAGAGCGTATGACTAGTCCTACCCGCCTGACCCCTTGCCGCAATATGATACATCTCTACCCTCGCCGAAACAAACCGAGCCCCCTTTGACCTTACTGAGGGGGAGTCTGAACTCGTTTCAGGCTTTAATGTTGAATATGCAGGGGGCCCTTTCGCCCTTTTTTTCCTGGCTGAATACGCTAACATCTTACTGATGAATACCCTCTCAGCCATCCTGTTCCTGGGCGCCTCCCATATCCCAACTATACCCGAGCTAACAGCTGTTAACTTGATAACTAAAGCAGCCCTCCTGTCAGTTCTTTTCCTTTGGGTGCGGGCTTCTTATCCCCGGTTTCGATACGACCAGCTAATACACCTGATCTGAAAGAACTTCCTCCCCCTCACCCTCGCCCTGGTTGTCTGACACCTTTCCCTCCCCATTGCCCTAGCCGGATTACCCCCGCAGCTATAACGGAGGAGCTGTGCCTGAAGCAAAGGGCCACTTTGATAGAGTGACTTATGGGGGTTAAAGTCCCCCCAACTCCTTAGAAAGAAGGGGCTCGAACCCTACCTAAAGAGATCAAAACTCTTAGTGCTTCCACTACACCACTTCCTAGTAAGGTCAGCTAATTAAGCTCTTGGGCCCATACCCCAAATATGTTGGTTAAACTCCTTCCTTTACTAATGAACCCCTTCATCTTACCCGCCCTATTTCTAGGCCTAGGCTTAGGAACCACCATCACAGTTACTAGCTCGCACTGGCTACTCGCCTGAATGGGTCTGGAAATAAGCACGCTCGCTATCATCCCGCTGATGGCCCAACATCACCACCCCCGTGCTATCGAGGCCACAACTAAGTATTTCCTAACGCAGGCCACCGGGGCCGCAATACTTCTCTTTGCTAGCACCACCAACGCCTGGCTAACAGGACAATGGGACCTCCAGCAGATATCTCACCCCCTACCAGTAACGCTCATCACCCTTGCCCTCGCCTTAAAAGTGGGGCTAGCCCCCCTGCACTCTTGACTACCCGAAGTTATGCAAGGCCTAGACCTCACCACAGGACTCATTCTGTCCACCTGGCAAAAACTGGCCCCCTTCACCCTACTACTCCAAATTCAACCTACCAACCCAACACTACTCATTGCGCTTGGCCTTGCGTCCACACTTGTTGGTGGTTGAGGAGGCCTCAACCAGACACAGCTACGTAAAATCCTAGCCTACTCATCCATTGCACACCTTGGCTGGATAATCCTTGTCCTACAATTCTCCCCATCTCTGACCCTCCTAACACTTCTTGCGTACCTAGTAATGACATTTTCAACATTTCTTGTCTTCAAACTAAACGCTTCCACCAATATTAATGCTTTGGCTGTTTCCTGGGCCAAGGCACCTGCCCTGACATCCCTAACGCCTCTAATTCTGCTATCATTGGGAGGACTCCCGCCGCTTACCGGGTTTATACCCAAATGACTAATCCTGCAAGAACTCACTAAGCAAGACCTAGCCCTAACGGCCACCCTTGCAGCGCTCACCGCCCTTCTTAGCCTCTACTTCTACCTGCGACTGTCCTACGCCATGACCCTTACAATAGCACCCAATAATACTGCTGGCACCATGCCGTGACGCCTCCCGTCCTTGCAAACCTCACTCCCCCTTGCTATTTCAACCACCCTAACCCTAGCTCTTCTTCCCCTCACCCCCGCCGTAACGGCACTGCTAACCCCTTAAGAGACTTAGGATAGCACAAGACCAGAGGCCTTCAAAGCCCCCAGCGGGGGTGAGAATCCCCCAGTCCCTGATAAGACTTGCGGGGTACTAACCCACATCTCCTGCATGCAAAACAGACACTTTAATTAAGCTAAAGCCTTCCTAGGTGGGCAGGCCTCGATCCTACAAACTCTTAGTTAACAGCTAAGTGCTCAAACCAGAGAGCATCCACCTACCTTTCCCTCGCCTGTCGAACGGGTAGAGGCGAGGGAAAGCCCCAGCAGGAGTTAGTCTGCCTCTTAAGATTTGCAATCTTATATGTTGAACACCTTGGGGCTTGGTAAGAAGAGGGTTCGAACCTCTGTATGTGGGTCTACAATCCACCGCTTATGCTCAGCCATCCTACCTGTGGCCATCACACGATGATTCTTCTCGACTAATCACAAAGACATTGGCACCCTATATCTAGTATTTGGTGCTTGAGCCGGAATAGTAGGTACAGCTTTGAGCCTTCTAATTCGAGCAGAACTAAGCCAACCCGGTGCCCTCTTGGGGGACGATCAGATTTACAACGTGATTGTTACAGCCCATGCTTTCGTAATAATCTTCTTTATAGTAATACCAATTATGATTGGAGGCTTCGGAAACTGACTAATCCCCCTGATGATTGGTGCCCCCGATATAGCCTTCCCTCGTATAAATAACATAAGCTTTTGGCTCCTTCCCCCATCTTTCTTACTTCTTCTCGCTTCTTCAGGAGTAGAAGCAGGAGCCGGAACAGGGTGAACGGTCTACCCACCCCTCGCTGGCAACCTTGCCCACGCCGGAGCATCCGTTGACCTAACAATTTTCTCTCTCCACCTAGCAGGCATTTCATCAATTCTAGGGGCCATCAACTTTATTACAACCATTATTAACATGAAACCTCCTGCCATTTCACAGTACCAGACACCCCTTTTCGTGTGGTCCGTTCTCATCACTGCAGTCCTTCTCCTTCTTTCGCTCCCCGTGCTTGCCGCTGGTATCACCATGCTCTTAACAGATCGAAACCTGAACACTACCTTCTTCGATCCTGCTGGGGGCGGGGACCCAATTCTTTATCAACACCTCCTTTGATTCTTTGGCCACCCTGAGGTGTATATCCTAATTCTCCCAGGCTTTGGCATGGTATCCCATATTGTTGCTTACTACTCTGGTAAGAAAGAACCCTTTGGATATATGGGCATGGTTTGGGCCATGATAGCCATCGGCCTTTTGGGCTTTATCGTATGGGCCCACCACATGTTTACAGTTGGTATAGACGTAGACACCCGTGCCTACTTCACCTCCGCCACAATAATTATTGCTATCCCAACAGGGGTTAAAGTTTTTAGCTGACTCGCCACTCTTCATGGTGGCTCAATCAAATGAGAAACGCCACTTCTATGGGCCCTGGGGTTTATTTTCCTCTTTACAGTCGGAGGGTTAACAGGCATTGTCCTTGCCAACTCGTCCCTAGACATTGTCCTACATGATACCTACTACGTAGTAGCCCACTTCCACTATGTACTGTCTATGGGAGCAGTCTTTGCTATTGTTGCTGGATTTGTACACTGATTCCCCCTTTTCTCAGGATACACCCTCCACAGCACCTGGACAAAAATTCACTTCGGCGTAATATTCCTAGGCGTCAATCTTACCTTCTTCCCACAGCATTTCCTGGGCCTAGCGGGAATACCCCGACGGTACTCAGACTACCCAGACGCATATACCCTTTGAAATACAATCTCCTCAATCGGATCCCTGATTTCCCTTGTAGCAGTAATTATGTTTCTCTTCATCATCTGAGAAGCCTTCGCTGCCAAACGTGAGGTCCTAGCCGTTGAACTAACAACGACCAACGTAGAGTGACTACACGGCTGCCCTCCCCCTTACCACACATTCGAAGAACCCGCATTTGTGCTAGTCCAATCAAACTAACGAGAAAAGGAGGAATTGAACCCCCATATGCTGGTTTCAAGCCAACCACATAACCACTCTGTCATTTTCTTAATAAGACGCTAGTAAAACGGTACATTACGCCGCCTTGTCAAGGCAGAATTGTGGGTTAAAGTCCCGCGTGTCTTAAATCTCCACCCCCCCCCCCCCCCCCCCCAAATGGCACATCCCTCCCAACTAGGATTTCAAGATGCAGCTTCACCTGTCATAGAAGAACTTCTTCATTTTCATGATCACGCTTTAATAATTGTCTTTCTAATTAGCACCCTAGTACTTTACATTATTGTGGCTATAGTTTCCACAAAGTTAACTAACAAGTACATCTTGGACTCCCAGGAAATTGAGATTATCTGAACCGTCCTTCCAGCCATCATCCTCATCCTTATTGCCCTTCCCTCCCTACGCATTCTTTACCTCATAGACGAAATCAACAGCCCCCTCCTCACAATCAAGGCCGTTGGACACCAATGATACTGAAGCTATGAATATACAGACTATGAAGACCTTGGATTTGACGCCTACATAATCCCAACTCAAGACTTAAGCCCGGGGCAGTTCCGACTCTTAGAAGCTGACCACCGCATGGTAATCCCAGTAGAATCCCCAATTCGAGTTCTAGTCTCTGCTGACGATGTCCTCCACTCATGAGCGGTCCCAGCCCTCGGAATTAAAATGGATGCAGTCCCTGGCCGACTAAACCAGACAGCCTTCATTGCCTCCCGCCCAGGCATCTTCTATGGTCAATGCTCAGAAATTTGCGGAGCCAATCACAGCTTTATACCAATTGTGGTTGAAGCAGTTCCCCTGGAACACTTTGAAAACTGGTCATCCCAAATGCTCGAAGATGCCTCGCTAAGAAGCTAAACAGGGAACAGCGTTAGCCTTTTAAGCTAAAGATTGGTGACTCCCACCCACCCCTAGCGACATGCCTCAACTCAACCCCACACCTTGATTTGCAATCCTGATCTTCTCGTGACTGGTTTTCCTGGCCATTGTCCCACCAAAAGTGGTAGCCCACACTTTCCCTAATGAACCGACGCTTCAAAGCGCCGAAAAACCCAAAACAGAATCCTGAACCTGACCATGACAGTAAGCCTCTTTGACCAATTTATGAGCCCCACACTACTGGGAGTCCCGTTAATCGCCCTTGCCATTACCCTCCCTTGAGTTATGTACCCCGCGCCCACAACCCGATGACTTAACAGCCGTTTCTTGGCCCTCCAAAGCTGGTTTATTAATCGCTTCACTCAACAGCTCCTACTCCCTCTTAACCTCGGAGGTCACAAATGAGCAGCCCTCCTAACTTCCCTTATAATCTTCTTGATCACAATAAACATGCTTGGCCTTCTTCCATACACCTTCACCCCTACTACACAACTCTCACTAAACTTAGGGCTTGCAACACCCCTCTGACTAGCCACAGTTATTATTGGGATGCGAAACCAACCAACACATGCTCTAGGACATCTTCTACCAGAAGGTACCCCCGGCCCGCTAATCCCTGTGCTCATTATTATCGAAACAATTAGCCTCTTCATCCGTCCCCTTGCACTGGGAGTACGACTTACCGCCAACTTGACCGCCGGTCACCTCCTCATCCAGCTCATCTCAACAGCTGCCTTCGTGCTCCTCTCCTCAATACCCGCTGTAGCTCTTCTGACATCCACAGTCCTGGTATTACTAACCCTGCTTGAAGTTGCTGTTGCCATAATCCAGGCCTACGTGTTTGTACTCCTTTTAACCCTATACCTCCAAGAAAACGTCTAATGGCCCATCAAGCACACGCATACCATATAGTTGACCCAAGCCCTTGACCTCTTACCGGAGCAATCGCTGCCCTACTAATAACATCAGGCTTAGCAACCTGATTCCACTTCCAATCTACAACCCTTATGACCCTTGGTACCGCCCTTCTTCTACTAACTATGTTCCAATGGTGACGCGATATCGTACGAGAGGGGACATTCCAAGGACACCACACACCCCCTGTCCAAAAAGGACTCCGCTACGGCATGATTCTTTTTATCACCTCAGAAGTTTTCTTCTTCTTAGGCTTCTTCTGAGCCTTCTACCATGCGAGCCTCGCACCAACCCCTGAGCTCGGAGGGTGCTGGCCCCCCGCTGGCATCACGACTCTTGACCCATTTGAAGTACCCCTACTTAACACAGCAGTCCTCCTTGCCTCCGGCGTAACCGTAACCTGAGCACACCACAGCATCATAGAAGGGGAACGGAAGCAAGCAGTACAATCCCTTGCACTAACCATTCTTCTAGGCTTCTACTTTACTTTCCTTCAAGGGTTGGAGTACTACGAGGCCCCTTTTACTATCGCAGACGGCGTCTATGGCTCCACCTTCTTTGTAGCCACGGGCTTCCACGGACTCCACGTAATCATTGGATCCACATTCCTAGCCGTCTGTTTAGTCCGACAAATTCTGCACCACTTTACATCTGACCATCACTTCGGATTTGAAGCAGCCGCCTGGTATTGACATTTCGTAGATGTCGTCTGGCTATTCCTTTATATTTCCATCTACTGATGAGGATCTTAATCTTTCTAGTACTAAATGTTAGTATAAGTGACTTCCAATCACCCGGTCTTGGTTAAACCCCAAGGAAAGATAATGAACATAGTCACAGCCGTGATTACAATTGCCGCTCTTCTCTCCGTAGTACTAGCCCTTGTTTCCTTTTGACTCCCTCAAATGACTCCCGATCACGAAAAGCTCTCCCCCTACGAATGTGGGTTTGATCCAGTGGGCTCCGCCCGTCTACCTTTCTCCCTTCGGTTCTTTCTTGTCGCCATCCTATTCCTTCTCTTCGACCTAGAGATTGCCCTTCTCCTCCCCCTCCCATGAGGAGACCAACTGACAACGCCACTAACAACATTTATGTGGGCCACAGCCGTTCTTGTCCTTCTTACCCTAGGCCTAATCTACGAGTGGCTCCAAGGCGGCCTAGAATGGGCCGAATAGACAGCTAGTTTAAGAAAAACCTTTGATTTCGGCTCAAAAGCTTGTGGTTAGAATCCATAGCTGCCTAATGACCCCTGTTCACTTTGCCTTCTCATCAGCCTTCATACTAGGCCTGACTGGCCTAGCCTTTCACCGAACCCACCTTCTATCAGCCCTACTATGCTTAGAAGGCATGATATTGTCTCTGTTTATCGCCCTCTCTCTTTGAACTTTGCAACTAGGAGCCACAAACTTTTCCACAGCTCCCATACTTCTCTTAGCATTTTCAGCCTGTGAAGCAAGTGCAGGGTTAGCATTACTAGTAGCTACTGCCCGCACTCACGGCACTGACCGTCTTCAAAACCTAAACCTCCTACAATGCTAAAAGTCTTAGTTCCCACCCTAATGCTTATCCCCACCACTTGAATGGCACCCGCAAAATGAGTGTGACCTTCAGCCCTAATACACAGCCTGCTGATTGCATTAATCAGCCTCTCCTGGCTCACCCACCCAGCAGAAACCGGCTGATCGACCCTCAACTTTTGCATAGCCACGGACCCCCTATCCACTCCCCTTCTAGTACTAACTTGTTGATTACTTCCACTCATAATTCTAGCGAGCCAAAACCACACAGCATCTGAACCTTCCAATCGACAGCGAACATACCTCACCCTCTTAACATCTCTTCAAATCTTCCTCATTTTGGCTTTTGGGGCCACCGAAATCATCATGTTTTACGTTATGTTTGAGGCCACCCTCATCCCGACCCTTATCCTAATTACTCGCTGGGGAAACCAGGCTGAACGCCTGAATGCCGGCATTTATTTCCTCTTCTATACCCTTGCCGGGTCCCTCCCGCTTCTTGTTGCCCTCCTTCTCCTCCAAAACAGCGCTGGCACCCTCTCGCTGTTAACAATCCAATATTCAGACCCAACAGAACTCTCCTCTTATGCCCACAAAATATGGTGGACAGGCTGCCTCCTTGCGTTCCTAGTGAAAATGCCTCTCTATGGTGTTCACCTTTGACTGCCTAAAGCGCATGTTGAAGCCCCCGTTGCAGGCTCAATAATTCTGGCTGCCGTACTTCTGAAACTAGGGGGCTATGGGATGATACGCATGATTGTATTACTAGAGCCTCTCACCAAAGAGCTGAGCTATCCGTTTATCATCTTTGCCCTCTGGGGGGTTGTTATGACGGGCTCCATCTGCCTTCGCCAGACAGACCTTAAGTCCCTCATTGCCTACTCCTCTGTAAGCCACATAGGCCTAGTCGTGGGTGGAATTTTAATTCAGACCCCCTGAGGCTTCTCTGGAGCCCTCGTCCTTATGATTGCCCACGGACTAGCATCCTCCGCACTCTTCTGTCTTGCCAATACAAGCTATGAACGAACCCACAGCCGAACGATGCTGCTGGCCCGAGGGCTGCAGATAGTACTCCCCTTAATAACAGCCTGGTGATTTATAGCCAGTCTCGCCAACCTAGCCCTACCCCCACTCCCCAACCTAATGGGAGAACTTATGATTATCACCTCCCTCTTTAACTGATCATGACCCACTATTATTTTAACCGGGGCCGGCACGCTAATTACGGCAAGCTACTCACTCTACATATTTCTGATAACACAGCGGGGGCCCCTGCCAGCGCACATTATTGCGCTAAGCCCCTCCCACACACGGGAACACCTTCTTATGGCCCTTCACCTAATCCCCCTTGCCCTACTAGTTTTGAAACCCGAACTAATCTGAGGTTGAACCTCATGTAGATATAGTTTAACCAAAACATTAGATTGTGATTCTAACAACAGGGGTTAGACTCCCCTTATCCACCGAGAGAGGCTCGCTAGCAACGAAGACTGCTAATCTCCGCAACCTTGGTTGAACCCCAAGGCTCACTCGATAGAGCTTCTAAAGGATAACAGCTCATCCATTGGTCTTAGGAACCAAAAACTCTTGGTGCAAATCCAAGTAGCAGCTATGCACCCCACTTCCCTAATAATGACCTCCAGCCTCCTTATTATTTTTACACTACTCGCCTACCCCTTACTTTCTACCCTTACCCCTCAAACCAAAGCCCCAAACTGAGCCACCTCCCATGTCAAGACAGCAGTAAAGCTGGGCTTTTTTATTAGCCTTCTCCCTCTCTTCCTATTCCTTGCCGAAGGGGCTGAGACGGTCGTTGCCTCCTGAACTTGAATAAATACCACTTGCTTTGATATCAACATTAGCTTTAAGTTCGATTACTATTCCATCATCTTTACCCCTATCGCCCTCTATGTCACATGATCGATCCTCGAGTTTGCATCATGATACATGCACGCAGATCCCAACATAAATCGATTTTTCAAATATCTCTTAACCTTCCTCATCGCCATAATCACTCTTGTCACCGCAAATAACATATTCCAGCTGTTTATCGGCTGAGAAGGAGTAGGCATCATATCGTTCCTCCTTATCGGGTGGTGGTACGGACGAGCAGATGCCAACACAGCCGCCCTTCAGGCCGTTGTGTACAACCGTGTTGGGGACATCGGGCTAATCTTTGCCATAGCATGGATAGCCATAAATCTTAACTCATGAGAAATACAACAAATTTTACTCAACCTCAAAGAGTTTGATCTTACATTCCCTCTATTAGGACTAATCCTTGGCGCTACGGGCAAGTCCGCCCAGTTTGGGCTCCATCCTTGGCTTCCCTCTGCCATGGAGGGTCCTACGCCGGTATCTGCCCTACTGCACTCTAGTACCATAGTTGTTGCTGGTATTTTTCTCCTCGTACGGATAAGCCCCCTGCTAGAGGGTAACCAAACCGCTTTAACCACATGCTTATGCTTGGGAGCCTTAACGACCCTCTTTACAGCCACCTGCGCCCTCACACAAAACGACATTAAGAAAATTGTCGCTTTCTCAACATCCAGCCAACTAGGGCTAATGATGGTTACCATTGGACTTAACCAACCACAACTCGCCTTCTTACACATCTGCACCCACGCCTTCTTTAAAGCAATGCTATTCCTCTGCTCAGGATCCATCATCCACAGCCTGAACGACGAGCAAGATATTCGCAAGATAGGAGGCATGCACCACCTTGCCCCTACCACCACCTCCTGTCTAACAATTGGCAGCCTAGCCCTCACCGGAACCCCCTTCCTAGCTGGCTTCTTTTCAAAAGATGCCATCATTGAAGCCCTAAACACATCTCACCTAAACGCCTGAGCCCTCACCCTCACCCTTCTAGCCACCTCCTTCACCGCCATCTATAGCCTCCGCGTGGTCTACTTTGTTTCCATAGGACACCCGCGGTTTAACCCACTATCCCCCATTAATGAAAATAATCCAGCCGTAATCAACCCAATCAAACGCCTAGCATGGGGAAGCATCGTTGCCGGGCTACTCATTACCTCTAACATTCTTCCACTTAAAACCCCTATTATGACTATGCCCCCCTTGCTCAAAATAGCAGCCCTTGCCGTCACAATTACGGGACTCATCTTAGCCCTAGAACTAGCGTCTCTCACAAGCAAGCAGTACAAAATTACCCCGAACCTGACCACACACCACTTCTCCAACATACTTGGATTCTTCCCAACCCTAGTGCACCGCCTCACCCCTAAAATTAACCTGGTCTTAGGACAAACTATTGCCAGCCAGACAGTGGACCAAACGTGGCTTGAGAAAGCAGGCCCCAAAGCGATTGCCAGTGCAAGCCTTCCCTTAGTTACAACTACAAGCAACACCCAACAAGGACTGATCAAAACCTACCTCACTTTATTCTTACTCACCCTCACACTAACTATCCTCATCACCACGTACTAGACGGCACGGAGGGTCCCCCGGCTTAACCCGCGAGTTAACTCCAAGACCACAAACAGCGTCAGCAAGAGCACCCAAGCACTTAATACCAACATACCCGCCCCCGACGAATACATAAGTGCTACCCCACCCATATCCCCTCGAAATACAGAAAACTCCCCCAGTTCATCCCCAGGTACTCAGGACACCTCATACCACCCACCCCCTACAACGCTTGAGACCAGGCCTACGCCCACGACATATATTACCATGTACAACAAGACCGGACGGCTCCCCCAGCTCTCTGGGAAGGGCTCAGCAGCAAGGGCAGCTGAATATGCAAAAACAACCAACATACCCCCTAAATAAATCAGGAATAAAACTAAAGATAAGAAAGGACCACCGTGTCCTACCAAAACCCCACACCCTATCCCTGCTACAACCACCAACCCCAAAGCAGCAAAATACGGTGAAGGATTAGAGGCAACAGCCACTAACCCTAAAACTAATCCCAATAAGAACAAAGACATAACATAAGTCATAATTCCTGCCAGGAATTTAACCAGGACTAATGGCTTGAAAAACCACCGTTGTTATTCAACTACAAGAACCATAATGGCCAGCCTTCGAAAAACTCACCCCCTACTAAAAATCGCGAACAACGCACTAGTTGACCTCCCTGCCCCCTCTAACATCTCAGTATGATGAAACTTTGGCTCCCTCCTAGGCCTATGCTTAATCATCCAAATCCTCACCGGGCTTTTCCTCGCCATACACTACACGTCTGATATCGCAACAGCCTTCTCATCAGTCGGACATATCTGCCGGGACGTCAACTACGGATGACTCATCCGGAACCTTCACGCTAACGGTGCCTCTTTCTTCTTCATCTGCATCTACATGCACATTGGTCGGGGCCTATATTACGGCTCCTACCTCTACAAAGAAACGTGAAATATCGGAGTTGTACTCCTGCTTCTTGTCATAATAACAGCCTTCGTGGGCTACGTCCTTCCATGAGGACAAATATCCTTCTGAGGGGCCACCGTCATCACTAATCTTCTGTCTGCAGTACCCTATATTGGCAACTCTTTAGTACAATGGATCTGAGGGGGCTTCTCCGTCGACAACGCAACCCTAACACGATTCTTCGCCTTCCACTTCCTCTTCCCATTCGTAATTGCTGGAGCAACGCTTATTCACCTCCTCTTTCTACACGAAACAGGCTCAAATAATCCCCTTGGCCTAAACTCCGACGCAGATAAAATCTCATTCCACCCCTACTTTTCGTATAAAGACTTGCTTGGCTTTGCAGCATTGTTGATTGCCCTTACAGCCCTCGCACTATTTTCCCCGAATCTCCTCGGCGACCCAGACAACTTTACCCCCGCCAACCCCCTAGTAACACCTCCACATATTAAACCCGAGTGATACTTCTTGTTTGCATACGCTATTCTTCGATCCATCCCTAACAAACTTGGTGGCGTACTAGCCCTTCTAGCCTCTATCCTCGTACTCATGGTAGTTCCTATCTTACACACATCAAAGCAACGGGGCCTAACCTTTCGCCCCGTAACCCAATTTTTATTTTGGGCCCTCATCGCGGACGTCGCCATCCTGACATGAATTGGAGGCATGCCCGTTGAACACCCCTTTATTATCATTGGCCAAGTTGCATCCCTCTTGTACTTCTCTCTCTTCTTAGCCCTCTTCCCTCTAGCGGGCTGGGTGGAGAACAAAGCATTAGAATGATCTTGCAGTAGTAGCTCAGCGCCAGAGCGCCGGTCTTGTAAACCGGCCGCCGGAGGTTAAAATCCTCCCTACCGCTCAAAGAAAGGAGATTCTAACTCCTACCCCTAGCTCCCAAAAGCTAGGATTCTAAAATTAAACTGTTCCTTGATATATGTACTAGTTAAGTACATGTAATGGGAAAGTACATGTATGTATTATCACCATTAATTTATATTAACCAAATCACTAGCATTTAAAGGGGTAGATGTTATATCAATACACTGTAGTATCCCCCGGTCATATGTCAACTAAATACGAGGCGTTACATAAAGCAACTAGAGCTTTACTTAATAAATATCTAAATCGAGTGCTAGCATAGATTTATCTACCAGCTAGAACCTCATTGTCAAATTCATACGTTCATCCCCTACCCGCTAGGTGCTACCATACGACACAGTAAGAACCGACCATCAGTTGATTTTTTAATGCTAACGGTTATTGAAGGTGAGGGACAAGTATTCGTGGGGGTTTCACAGAGTGCACTATTCCTGGCATTTGGTTCCTATTTCAGGGCCATTGATTGATGTTACTCCTCGCTCTTTCATCGACGCTTGCATAAGTTAATGTTGAAGTCCATTTCCGAGAGACCGGCCATGCCGGGCGTTCACTCCAGCGGGTCAGGTTTTTTTTTTCTATTACCTTTCACCTGGCATAACAGAGCGCATACGGTAATAACAGACAAGGTATGAGCATTTATGGAGCACCCTCCCTTATACATAATTTTGAGTTTTGTAAAAGTATTCTTAAAAGATTTGCAAATTTGTATCTCAAGAGCATAAAGAGTGATTTATTACTCGAAACTCCCTTGATATACCCCCCGTTTCTTCGCGTTAAACCCCCCTACCCCCCTAAACCTCCTGAGATGTCTAACACTCCTGTAAACCCCCCGGAAACAGGACAACCTCTAGAAGCTTAGTTGGGGCGAAAAATGTGCTTATTTACACTATTAAAACAACGAATTT